TAGCAAAACAAAAATGATTTCAATTATACCATTATTATGATATTACATATTCTAATTTGAGAAAAATAAAAAGATTCGTGGGAGACAAAGACACAAAAACCAGAAACAATATAGAATCCATTTTTTTAGTACTTAACCGTTAGGGATTTCGTTGTTCAAAAAAAACGATTCGCAGAGAAGAGAGATATTTGTACTTTAACTTATTTTTGAGTAGAATACGATTTGAAGTGTATAAGAAGGGTTGCATTTATTAAACACATATGCAGATAGCTATAATATCCGACTTCTCTTTTATTGCCGGTTCTATTCGGGACAGCCCGCGTCGTGCTCTATCAAAAGAGAATTTCTATTTAATGCAAAATTGAAGTAGGATCATCTTATGATAATTCCCTATCGAGAACATATCTAAATAATAGATATCTGTGTAACAATTTCTATTCTGGGGTTTACATATACTCATATGTTTTGTTATAATTGAAATTGAGAAGGATTTTTTGATTGAAAAAATCAATACTGATTCGTTCTGTCTCAATTTGTATTTTCTTATGTCATTAGGAAAACACAATTTGAGATTCAACTCCCAGAATCGTTCATGAATTCGAACTAAGCAGTCAATAGTTAATGGTTCAAGTTTGTCGGCTGAAAATTCACATTTTATTTTCAATAGAAAAGCCAGAGAATGTTTTTAGCATTGTGGATTTTCAGATACTATACAATCAATCGAAGGGATGGATCAAATCCAATCCAAAAGGGGTGTTTCTTTTAGGAAAAGGATTAAGTAAAACAGGAGTCAAAATGCAAGTACAATAAAACTTCAGTAATCCGGGAAAATTTTTATCTATTTTGTATCAGTTTGGCGGCATGGCCGAGTGGTAAGGCGGGGGACTGCAAATCCTTTTTCCCCAGTTCAAATCCGGGTGTCGCCTGATCAACAAAAAACTCGAAATCCCTTCTTCTCTTCGGTTCTGCTGATATAACTCGCAGAATGCTTCCCCGGTAGAAGCAGAGGAAACAGGCTGTTAATACTTGATTCTAAGCATGTGGTCTGAAGGTTTTCTAAACAAAAAGATTGTGAATCCTCGTTCGCATCTAGGATTCAAGGAAATAGTAAAATCTACTTGTACAGGGGCTATCAAGACTTTACTATTCCCTTCTATTACTAAGGAAGTGTCTAATGACTGGATCTTGAATCAGATTGTAGAGCCTGGTAGGAAATCAGATTCAATTAATAGTTTTGGAAGGGGGTGGAAGTTGCTTTATATACGACGGACTCGCGAGAATCTCTGAGTGCTCAGGTACCCAATCAATATTAGATTGGATGGATAATTTTTTTTTATAGAAAAAAGGGGCAAAAAGAAAGAATTTCTTTTCGGCAACCCCTAATCAAGCCCCCTCTTTCACAGCGATAATCGGGAAGGGGGGTACCGGATTAGATCAAATGGGGAAATAGAGGTCTGTAATAGATAGTGATTTCTCTTTTTTAGAGATTTCTCCCTTTCTGTTTTTACTTACGAAGGTCAACAAAACAAAAAAAGAATAGGCCTTATTAGTCTTATTCCTACATGTTCTGGGATGTTACTACGTATTTCACTTGTGTTTAATCTTTCCCGATTAGAAATCATAATCGATTTATTGGATTGGTTTCTCAATAGTGTTCGGTCAGAATCCCGTTTTGACTCTGCGCCATTGATTCCACTATTATTAGTGAGGAATAATGGAATAATTCCTTCATATTTATAGAGATAGGGGACATAATTCACATGGATATAGTAAGTCTCGCTTGGGCTGCTTTAATGGTAGTCTTTACATTTTCCCTTTCACTCGTAGTGTGGGGAAGAAGTGGGCTCTAGAAGTACTACTAATTGAGTTGAGGAATCAAACCGTATCAATTGTTTTATAGATCGTTCTGCAACGCGTTTTGAACTTTTTAAAATAAAAATCTCTGAATTTCGAATCCCATTGGACTCCAATGGAGTAATTTATGATATGAATCATACTCTTTCAATCAAAGAGCTATTTCAGTGATTCCCGTGTTTGTATTTCTAAAAGAAAAGGATTCAGATAATTGGAAATTTATTCCAACCTAAAATTCTTCCGAAATTTTCTATTTCAATCAATGGAATGAGCTCTTACTATCTTTATAGATGGATACTGAGGAAGACCGGACTTTTTTTTTGATTTCTTTCCCTCTTTACTGTTCAAAGAAGAAGTAGTTTTGTTAAGTGTATACGCACTTTCTATGAGAAATGATATAGAGATAGTGGTTGTCTAACGAGAGACTATGGAATAATAAGATTTTGGCTGGAGCGAGTCACATATTGGACATTTACAGCTTGGTTTCTAATTTAAGAAAGGCGGTTTAGGCTTTATCGACTTATTTCATATCATGGTTCGGGCGTTAAAAATCGGTGAGGTTTCCTCTTCCTTATTAGTAAAAGGAAAGGAATTAGAATCCTAAGATAAGAATTATTTCAGATTGATCGGAACAAATAGATGTAGCAAATTGGGTGGGATGTCAATTCCATACAATATATGGAATTAATATACACATATATGAAGAGAATATTGTAGATTGATCTATAGAAACTTTAGCCGTTATCTTTATTCTAGATTACAACTTTATAGACTAAGAGATAGATAGTATGGTAGAAAGAAAGATGCATCTATTTCTTTCTTACCATATTATCTATCTCTTAGAATACTGCGGCTTATAGTCCGCTCATTTCATTTAAGTTAAGACGCGAAATTGGAATCCTTTTCATTTGACTTCGTCAATTTTTGATAAGAACTCAGAAGGAAAGTATAATTCAAATGAATTAATCATTTTGACTGACTGTTTTTACATAAATGATAAGTAGAAAGGCGGTAGGAACTAGAATGAATAGCGCAGTAGCAATAAATGCAAGAATATTTACTTCCATAATCTCATCGGTTTTTTTACTTCGCAATAACTCGGGATTTAATCCCCTAGAGATGATAAATCTTTCGTCTGTAAATTCAATAAATGAATTACCTCTCGATAATCTTGAATCGGATCAATATCATGAATAACAATATCTGATCTATGAAATCAACTCGTCGTCGAGACTTGAATAGTATAACATAGGAAGTTCTTTTATCCATACCGAATCCAAATTAGGATTCCTGACCCAATCAATCCAAAATGCCTTTATTTATAATCATTTAGAATCCCTTTCCTTGTTTTTTTCTATAACCTACCTTGCGTCTTCCTTGTACAATCATCTGATGAAGGATCATCAGATGGCCTTTCCACTTCGATTAGTCACATAGTTACAAACCTAAACAAAGAATAAAAGCGAAATGGAAAAAAAAGAGTTAAGTTATAAACTCCTTGTTTTACTGTGATTTTTTGGAAGACAAAGAGGTTTGATAAGGATGAGGCCGGTAAAAAAGATCTACTATTCATCAAATTCACTATTTTAGGGTTTGGGATTTCTTCGATGAGCCTTAAAATTAAAACAAAATGGAAAAATAGGAAAAGAAATAAAGACTCCTTTTTGCTTTGGGAATGAAAGTATGCCCCCGACACCCTTTCATAGTTCATAGAAAGGGAAAAATGAATTGATGTATTTATTGGATATTGGATCCGTCGGGACTGGCGGGGCTCGAACCCGCAGCTTCCGCCTTGACAGGGCGGTGCTCTAACCAATTGAACTACAATCCCAGGGAAATAAGGGATCTAGCAGAAATTTTGATTCTTTTTTATCTTCATATGGGGTATTTTTGAAGGACAAGGGGGGTTATACCATCTCATGGTAGATTGGCGAATTATTGGGCCGAGCTGGATTTGAACCAGCGTAGACATATTGCCAACGAATTTACAGTCCGTCCCCATTAACCGCTCGGGCATCGACCCAGGAAGAATCAATTTTAGGCTTATTGGTAATCCATGATCAACTTCCTTTCGTAGTACCCTACCCCCAGGGGAATTCGAATCCCCGCTGCCTCCTTGAAAGAGAGATGTCCTAAACCACTAGACGATGGGGGCCGACTTGCCCAACCGCCCTCATACTATGATCATAGTATGATCAGTTTTTTGAAATTGTCAATATAATGGAATGATTAGATCCGAGGGATCTTTCCGTTTTTCAGAATTCTATAGAATTTTTGGATTCGTGATTCATATTCATTATGAATCGACATTCTCTATATAAATCTAGTAAGCGGGATCAAGAAGTTATCGAAAATTTTCTCTAAGACTTTAGTTCAAGGGGACAAGTAGAATCTCTTCATCACATGATTCGATGAAATATCTTGAAATTTCTTTTAGGTCGAATTGGTAAGTGTACATGTATGTTATGTATCAATCAAGTGAATTTTGTTTTGATAGGGATCATCTCAATAAAAGAAATTAAGGCCGGTCTTGAAACAATTCATTTTTCCCTAGACTTGCTAGGCAAATCCGTTTTATTATTCAAAAATCAGCCACTAGCCACTATAAGTATACTGCATATACTTATGTATATAATATATGTGCATATAGAGATTTTATCTACACAGTGACACGTTCAGGAATTAAATCAAATAAGCCCTTTTAACTCAGTGGTAGAGTAACGCCATGGTAAGGCGTAAGTCATCGGTTCAAATCCGATAAGGGGCTTTGATTTTTTCATAAATTTTTTTTCATAAAAGTCTAGTCATAGTATTCCGAAAATAGAGATCTTTTTTTTATTTGGAATCAAAAAGGAACTAACCGGATAATACGTTATCATTATACTGAGTTAGAGTATAGTAGTTCTAGTTAGAAAGTGGAACATTTGTTCGGTAAATTTTCATTATTATGAATACGCCTCTTGAATCATCAAAGATGCCTATTTTCCATTATACCAATCAAATCCATTCGAAAGATTCGAAATCAACAAAAAAAAAAGTAAGTGGACCTGACCCGTTTAATTATGACTATATCCGCTATTCTGATATTAAAATTCGATAGAGATGAAATTTTAATTGGAACAGTTGACCCCCTCCCTTTTTGAATT